GTACTTTCATGTAAATAGAGGCAAGAAAGCTCTATGGAAAAATCATGGTTCAATTTGATCTTGTCTAAGGGGGAATTAGAATACAGATGTGGGCTAAGTAAATCAATGGATAGCCTTGGTCCTATTGAAAATACTAGTGTAAACGAAGACCCGTCTAGAAATGATACGGATAAAAACATTCATGGTTGTAGTGACAGCTCTAGTTATTACAGTAAGGTTGATCATTTAGTTGGCGTCAAAGACATTCGGAATTTCATTTCTGATGACACCTTTTTAATTAGGGATAGTAATCAGGATAGTTATTCCATATATTTTGATAGTGAAAATAAAATTTTTGAGATTGATAATGATCATTCTTTTTTGAGTGAACTAGAAAGTTTTTTTTATAGTTATCGTAATTCTAGTTATATAAATAATGGATCGAAAAATGATGATCCCCACTATGATTTGAATTTGTATGATACTAACTATAGTTGGAATAATCACATTAATAGTTGTATTGACTCTTATCTTCGTTCTCAAATCTGTAGTGATAGTTACATTTTAAGTGGTAGTGACAATTACAATGATAGTTATATTTATAATTATATTTGTGGTGAAGGTGGAAATAGTAGTGAAGGCAAGAATTTCAATATAAGAACTCGCGCAAACAGTAATGATTTAACTCTAAAAGAAAGTTCTAATGATCTCGATCTATACAAGGATTTGTGGGTTCAATGCGAAAATTGTTATGGATTAAATTATAAGAAATTGCTTAAGTCAAAAATGAATATTTGTGAACAATGTGGATATTATTTGAAAATGAGTAGTTCAGATAGAATCGAACTTTTGATTGATCCAGGTACTTGGGGTCCTATGGATGAAGACATGATCTCGCTGGATCCCATTGAATTTCAGTCTGAAGAAGAGCCTTATAAAGATCGTATTGATTCTTATCAAAGAAAGACAGGATTAACTGAGGCTATTCAAACAGGCACGGGTCAACTAAACGGTATTCCTATAGCAATCGGGGTTATGGATTTTCAGTTTATGGGGGGTAGTATGGGATCCGTAGTAGGCGAGAAAATCACCCGTTTGATCGAATATGCTACCAATCATTTTTTACCTCTTATTCTAGTGTGTGCTTCCGGAGGAGCACGCATGCAAGAAGGAAGTTTGAGCTTGATGCAAATGGCTAAAATATCTTCCGCTTTATATGATTATCAATCAAATAAAAAGTTGTTTTATGTATCAATTCTTACATCTCCTACTACTGGTGGAGTGACCGCGAGTTTTGGTATGTTGGGAGATATCATTATTGCTGAACCCAATGCCTATATTGCATTTGCGGGTAAAAGAGTAATTGAGCAAACATTGAATAAAACAGTACCTGAAGGTTCACAGGCGGCTGAATATTTATTCCATAAGGGTTTATTCGATCTAATCGTACCACGTAATCTTTTAAAAGGTGTTCTGAGTGAGTTAGTTCAGCTCCACGGTTTTTTTCCTTTGAATCAAAATTAAATCAAGTAGAGTCTTAAGTTAAATTATTTTCTTTGTAGTGAAAAGGCAGTTAGTTAGTTTATCAGAATCAAAGTCAAAGCCCATTATGCGGGCTTTGACTTTGTGACATAAAATGGAATTGTCGAAAAACGAATTATGTGGATAATTCTTTTTTTTTTCGATATTACTGATTACTAATGAGTAAACCTCTAGTAACAAGACAAGATAAAAAGCTAATTTTTACTTCGGTGAAATGAAATTCGAATTTGGCGAGACAAATAAAACGAATTTTATCTTGCTCTATTGCGTATGTATATATAATTCAAATATAGAAAAAATATAAATAAAAAGTTTTGCATCTTTCTATATCTCCCGAGAATTCTATTTTTACTAAAAATCCCTGTTCTTGGATCGGATTCTAACGAATCGAATCTTTCGACAATTTGTAAGAAACTCTTTCTTTATTAAATTCAAATTAGAAAATCAAATTATCAAATTAGAAGACAATAACAATAGAATAATAATAATAAGAAAAGTAAGAATAAAGTAAGATAATAAGGAAAGTGAATTATCTTATCATACACCTATTTTATTTCAGTTAGAAAGATGGGCAAGTCCTTTTATTTAATTCTACATTCCTTGCACTTATTAGATATCTATACTCGCTTAGATATACTTAGTATTTAGATATACTTAGTATAATATACGAATTATATTATAATTATTATAAGATATATTTATAACTAACAATATAACAATAACAGGTACAAATATTAAATTGAGGTACCCATTTTATGACAACTTTCAGCAGCTTTCCCTCTATTTTTGTGCCTTTAGTAGGCCTAGTATTTCCGGCAATTGCAATGGCTTCTTTATCTTTGTATGTTCAAAAAACTAAGATTTTTTAGATTCGATGGGGCCAAGGCCAAGACCAAATCTTATCTATTTTTTTTTTCAAGACTTAGATGCCACGGATATCTATTTAGTAGAATATTGTATAACATCCGGCTTCCCCGAACATAAATGAAAAAGCTCCTCTTATGTATACGTAAACATGATATAGGGGTAAATGAATTATAGCAAGTGGATCAGTACCGGACGGATGTATGAAATTAAAGTCTATATATCTAGTAGATCTATATAGGGGATCATATAAAGGGGATGATTTTAGATCTAAGCAATTTGATGAATTACTTCTAAAAGTTCATATCAAAATGGTACTAGTTGATGAGAGTTACTTCGGAAACAAAAAAAGTAAAGTCAATTTTTTTTGGTTATTCTCTCAATTCCAATAAAATGCAACTGGATCTAGTATGTATGAGTTGGCGATCAGAATCTATATGGATAGACTTTATAGTGGGGTCTCGAAAAACAAGCAATTTCTGCTGGGCCTTTATCCTTTTTTTTGGTTCATTAGGGTTTTTATTAGTTGGAACTTCTAGTTATCTTGGTAGGAATTTGATATCTTTATTTCCGTCTCAGCAAATAGTTTTTTTTCCACAAGGAATCGTGATGTCTTTCTATGGGATCGCGGGTCTCTTTATTAGTTCCTATTTGTGGTGCACGATTTTTTGGAATGTAGGTAGTGGTTATGATAGATTCGATAGAAAAGAGGGAATAGTATGTATTTTTCGTTGGGGTTTTCCTGGAAAAAATCGTCGCATCTTTCTACGATTCCTTATGAAAGATGTTCAGTCCATCAGAATAGAAGTTAAAGAGGGTATTTATGCTCGGCGTGTCCTTTATATGGAAATCAGAGGCCAGGGGGCCGTTCCCTTGACTCGTACTGCTGAGAATTTGACTCCACGAGAAATTGAGCAAAAAGCTGCTGAATTGGCCTATTTTTTGCGTGTACCGATTGAAGTCTTTTGAAATGAATTGCAGAATAAATGCTTTCTCGGCAGGAGGAAAAAACTCAAGCCAAGAAGCCTCTTTTTTATATAGCAGAACTAAATTGAGGTTTCTTCAGAATGCCCATTCGAACCAAAGAAGACGTATACGGAAGAGTCATAACATAAAACAAAACTTTTTTTTTCCACAAAAATTGTTTTTTATGCGTCTGTAAATGTAAAACCACTCAACTTAATTCAGTAACAAAACAAGCAAGAAATCGAAATAATGGATTCATCTCATATATCAAAGTATTTCGAAATAAAGACTTTCGCTTTTTATTTTCAATATTTGGAGTTGATACGTTAGATACAGATAGATCATATCTTGTAAATTTTCTCGACTTTCCTTTTGTCAATCAGCCCCTCCCCTTTTATCCTTTCTTTTGTGCTCCTTAAGAACTAAACAAGTAGATTTCTTTCTTATAACATAATGATAAACGTAATGATAACTTTTCTGTCTTTTTTTGTCACTCATTTTTGATCATCATAATATTTTTCATAATTTTTTTTTTTCAATTATTCCTGGACTCTAGACTATATACAGTCTAGATAACCCGCGCAAATTTTTCGACATATTTGATTGATATCTTGATATAGACAGGGAGCTCCTTCGTCTCAAAATCTGAATAGAATAATCTTTATTATTTGAAGCGGTTCTTTCGGGCAGTTATCGAAAGAGGGCAATTGCTTCGAATTTGATAAATTGAGATATCTGGAAACAATAAACAATAATATATATATTTCATTCGAACATTCAAATTCAAAGTGGATTCTTATTTTCTATTTCTGTATTCTTTTTAGATTCAAGGACTAAGCACTGAATCAAAAAAAAAACAGAGAATAGATTCATGGGCCCCTACCTTAGAATTTAGAATATAATGAAAGTCATGTTTGATAGAAAGATTAGATCACATAAAGTAAACGAATGAGGTGGGTTCGTTAACAATTCACAGATGAAAAAATGGCAAAAAAGAAAGCATTCACTCCCCTTCTATATCTTGCATCTATAGTATTTTTGCCCTGGTGGATCTCTCTCTCATTTAATAAAAGTCTGAAATCTTGGATTACTAATTGGTGGAATACTAGGCAATCCGAAACTATTTTGAATGATATTCAAGAAAAGAGTATTCTAGAACAATTCATAGAAGTAGAGGAACTCTTCCTGTTGGACGAAATGATAAAAGAATACCCGGAAACACATCTACAAAAACTTCGTATAGGAATCCACAAAGAAACGATCCAATTGATCAAGATGCACAATGAGGATCGTATCCATACGATTTTGCACTTCTCGACAAATCTAATCTGTTTCGTTATTCTAAGTGGTTATGCTATTTTGGGTAATGAAGAACTTGTTATTCTTAACTCTTGGGTTCAAGAATTCCTATATAATTTAAGCGACACAATAAAAGCTTTTTCTATTCTTTTATTAACTGATTTATGTATCGGATTCCATTCGCCCCACGGTTGGGAACTAATGATTGGCTATATCTACAAAGATTTTGGATTTGCTCATAATGATCAAATTATATCTGGTCTTGTTTCTACCTTTCCAGTCATTCTAGATACAATTTTAAAATATTGGATCTTTCGTTATTTAAATCGTGTATCTCCGTCACTTGTAGTTATTTATCATTCAATGAATGACTGAAAAATGATTCACGGATTCAATTAGAATCTTTCTTACTTTGTATATAAGCAAAGCATGCAAAGTCGTACTTACTTTACTCTTTATACCCATCAGGGGGATACAATTCCTCCTCTATTTCAGTAATTTTTTTTTCAGTAAAAGTAAATAGCAGAATCGTGGATAGGGAACTATACTAGTGACCTACCTAATTTTATTGTAGAAATTTTCGGGATCAATGATTGGACCATGCAAAATAGAAATACTTTTTCTTGGATAAAGGAGGAGATTACTCGATCCATTTACGTATCGCTCATGATCTATATAATAACCGGGGCATCCATTTCAAATGCATATCCCATTTTTGCCCAGCAGGGGTATGAAAATCCACGAGAAGCAACTGGGCGTATTGTATGTGCCAATTGCCATTTAGCTAATAAACCCGTGGATATTGAGGTTCCACAAGCGGTACTTCCTGATACTGTATTTGAAGCGGTTGTTAAAATTCCTTATGATATGCAACTGAAACAAGTTCTTGCTAATGGTAAGAAAGGGGCTTTGAATGTGGGTGCTGTTCTTATTTTACCGGAGGGGTTTGAGTTAGCCCCACCTGATCGTATTTCGCCCGAGATGAAAGAAAAGATAGGCAATCTGTCTTTTCAGAACTACCGCCCCACTAAGAAAAATATTCTTGTGATAGGTCCTGTTCCTGGTCAAAAATATAGTGAAATTACTTTTCCTATTCTTTCCCCAGACCCTGCTAGTAATAAGGATGTTCATTTCTTAAAATATCCCATATACGTAGGCGGAAACAGGGGAAGGGGTCAGATTTATCCCGACGGGAACAAAAGTAACAATACAGTTTATAATGCTACGGCAACCGGTATAGTAAGCAAAATCATACGAAAAGAAAAAGGGGGGTACGAAATAACCATAACGGATACATTGGATGGACATCAAGTGGTTGATATTATCCCCCCAGGACCAGAACTTCTTGTTTCAGAGGGTGAATCTATCAAACTCGATCAACCATTAACAAGTAATCCTAATGTGGGTGGATTTGGTCAGGGGGATGCAGAAATAGTACTTCAAGATCCACTACGTGTCCAAGGCCTTTTGTTCTTCTTGGCATCTATTGTTTTTGCACAAATCTTTTTGGTTCTTAAGAAGAAACAATTTGAGAAGGTTCAAGTGTCCGAAATGAATTTCTAGATCCGTGGATTTATCAACATCAAATTTGTAAAAAAGAACAAATTCTTCCTGGCAATTAGGTTACGTATGATGAAAAAAAAAGTATTAAAAGTCTTTTGCTTCTTTATATTCTTTCTCTAGGAATTACTTTTACCGTATTCAAAATATGTATATTGTGAAGAAGACTATTTGTCTTTACCCCTTCTTTTTTTTTCAATCTAAATGGGAGGGGTGTAATTATATCCCTATTGTCAGATTGAAATGTCACAGAATGGATTTTGTTTTCTAAATTCAATTTGATTAGATACTAAACATAAGATAAGTAAGCGGAGAATAGAAAGGAAGGATAAATGAGGGGAACAAATAATTACAGGGAGTATTCTTCGTCTTCCTAGCCTTCGGCACAAGAAAGGGATGTGTAAAATTCCTTTTCTTGTGTCGAAATAATAACAATTCTGGAGCCCATTCGTCAAAGATCGTCAAAGATTTCTATTCTGAGTTTCGATTTTTACAGATTTTTCAGAACCCTTTATTTTTTTAGATTTACTTATAATAGAATAAGTAATAAGGTAATCGAATAAGTAATAAGCATAATATAATAAGTATAAAATAAGTATAAATAAGTATAATATAATAAGTAATGGACAACCCCCAAAAAAAGAGAAGGAATCCTTTTTTTTGATAAAATAGAAGCAAGGCGATGAACTTATAAAAAAATTTCAAACTTTGATGAAATACTAAAATAAATAGAGTAAGGTTAGACTAGTCTAGAAAGGGTTTGCTTCATATCTGGTCGACAGAAAAAAAAAGAAATATTAAAATTAAATATATATTGTGATTGTGTCATCCAGGAAAAGGAAATTGAGTGATTCCTTTTTTTCTTCTAACCTTGAAAGTATCGATAGATACTATCGAAGAACAGATGCTATGAATCAATTAATCGAGTTCATTTTTCAAAAACATCATCGGAAAAAGTGATCTATTTGTTGTCATTTATACGAACAAAATATTATGATCGTTAAGAATTCAACGGGGCCCCTTCCTCGCGAATCAGACAAAGAAAGAGGAGGCGGGCCCCGTTGAGTTCTTACACTTTCATGCCTATAACTTAGTTCATCCCATTATTACATATTACAGGGACGAACCCAATCCAGAATATGAACCATAAAAGAAAATACCTATTAAACCAATCACAGGAATACCAGTTACCGTACCTATTATCCAAAGAGGAATCCTTCCAGTAGTATCGGCCATTTATCCCGCTCCCCTCCACATTTCATCAAGTGGTCATGCTAAAGACATAAACAG